CCCTTTGGAATATGTATGAAGTAGTAACATTTTTTTTACTGGTGGAGACACGAACAAATAAAAAAAAAGTAAGAGGAAACAAAACGGAGTTCGTTTCCTTTGTATACTTTAATACACAATACCCATCGTTTCTTTTGCCTGTTTTATATACATAAAACTTAATTAAATTAGTAAGGGGTATAGCTCCGACACTTAGATGGATAAGTATGTATCATGATCTATAACTAGAATACTGAATATGTATGTCGACCCATATCAATTAATTTGTCGAATATATACTCATACAAATTACTCATGTGCCAGGAACCAGATTTGAACTGGTGACACGAGGATTTTCAGTCCTCTGCTCTACCAGCTGAGCTATCCCGACCATTCACGACGCATCATCCTCATTTTATTTTAATATAGGACTTGGGTCTATGTCAATTAAAAAACGAAAAGATATTCCAAAGTATTATCCAGGCCCTGGTAGAATTTCTTGTATCTTCAAAAAGAAAACCTTGTAAGTTTCAATACAGTACAAATAATACAAATAATGATATAGATTGTTAATTATTTTAATTTAATACATTATTCAAAGATGCTCATTTGCATTTGTACACGTATCATATATATCACACACAAGGCTTATGATGTGATAAGAAAAAAAATTTCCGCTCAGATCGGTTTGTGAATGAAATAGTAGAGTGAGAATAACTGCGAACCATAACCAATTTTGAGTCACTAACAAAATAAAATGAGAAGATAAATAATTAGGGAGGCAACCAGGTCTTTTTGGGGATAGAGGGACTTGAACCCTCACGATTTCTAAAGTCGACGGATTTTCCTCTTACTATAAATTTCATTGTTGTCGATATTGACATGTAGAATGGGACTCTATCTTTATTCTTATCCGATTAATCAATTCTAAAAAAAAAGATTTATCAGACTATGATGGAGTGAATGATTTGATCAATGAATATTTATTTCATTTTTCAATTTTGATTTTGAATCGATTCACAAAAATTCTTTCATTTTTCATATAAATAGATAGAAAAAAATTATAGAACCGGTTGGAGTCATCATTAATCATTTTTAATCATTTGGCGATAGTATTTCAGTAAGTATACATATGTATATAGGTTTATCTTTCATCCTTTCGGAAGTTTCGATGGAAGGATTCCTTTACGAACACAATGCAGCCAACTCCATTTGTTAGAACAGCTTCCATTGAGTCTCTGCACCTATCCTTTATTTATTCTCGCTTTCTGAAACCTTGTTTGTTTTCATAAAACGGGATTTGGCTCAGGATTGCCCATTTTTAATTCCAGGGTTTCTCTGAATTTGAAAGTTATCACTTGGTAGGTTTCCATACCAAGGCTCAATCCAATTAAGTCCGTAGCGTCTACCAATTTCGCCATATCCCCCCTTTTTTTGTGATGTGATTAGGATCACATCATGATGCCGTTTACCCTTTTTTGTTCATTTCCATTTATATTATGCTGGAACCGTTGAATTGATTAGATATCGATTCCTGTATTGAAAAGTGTTTTCTCCGATTTGATTTTTTATCTATCTTCTTTCATCTCTATTGGAGACCATACTTGGTCCAACCAGAAATTCAATATAGATATATACCACATAACATATATCTATTATAATTATTATAATATATTATATATATACATGTCCCAATTTCTATGATTTTCTATCATTTTTAGTGTGCAATTTTGAATACTTGAACGGTCGATTCNTTTTTTTTTTTTTTTTTGTCTTAGGTTTCGCCTTTCCGAATGAAACCCTAGGAATGTTTCATTATGGTCTGGATTGCACTTTTCTCCTCTTATCCTTTTCTTAGGGCAGATCATAAAAAAAAAAACGACAAAGGGCAATTTAGTATTATTAATTTCAAATTTCATTAATAGCCATAACTAATCGAATGGATATAATTAATCAATTAATCATTCCGTTAATTTATATATTAATGAATATTAATGAAATTATTTCAAATTTTATAAATTCTCTATTTTCGCTTTCAAATAGATTCAAATAGATATAATAATTAATTAATTATATTAATATATTATACGATTATAATATACAATAAATATACAATAAGATTCTAACTTAATTACTAGATTATATTCCTAACTTTAGGTACAAAATTCTATTTCAAATTCTAAATCTAAATAAATATCTAGAAATAAAAAACCATGTACTAAAATATTTTATTTAGAATTTATATAGTTTTCTTTTTATTTTCTTTTTTATATAGTAAAATATCAAAAAACAATATTAAAAAATAGTAAAGGAAATATTAAATATGGAATAGTAAAAAAATATTCGTCTCTAATTAAACAAATTAAGATATTTATTATTGATAAACATATATTTGAGAAATAGATCTAAATTAATATATCAAAATGAAATATTTTTGAAAATTAGATTTTCCATTCTTATTCGTTTCTATAGTTGAATTTTTCTACATTTATATCATATTTATTATGAAATAATTAAGAATAAACAGTTAAGATCTCAGCAGCAGTAGTTTACTAAATTAGTATACGTGTACAATTTATGTTATGTGAGCCCGCTTAGCTCAGAGGTTAGAGCATCGCATTTGTAATGCGATGGTCATCGGTTCGATTCCGATAGCCGGCTTTTCTCCATTTGTTTTATTTTTTAGATAATTGATAATAGCAAATCTAAAGTGAAAAGCTTCTTTGCCCGTTCCTAAAGGTCGCCGAGCCCCTTCCCCTTCGATTATTTCATAGAAACTTCCAATTATTAATAAAAATTGGATTGGAGGGGTTTGGTCTCTGTAGAACAAATCAATCAAGAAAAGAGCCCTTCATTTTTTTTTTTTTCGATTATTTCAAATTCTTTTTCTTTTTTATTTATATAATACAATTATATATACAATATTTCTATACAATAAGGTCTGACTATTGATACAATTCCTCTAATTATTCTTTGTAATACTTCAGTAAATTTCGCTTCATTTATCATATTTTAGTTTAGTTTTAATTTTGGTTTATGAAATTTCATAAAAAAAAGGAGTCTTTATGTCGCGTTACAGAGGACCTCGTTTCAAAAAAATCCGCCGTCTGGGGGCTTTACCGGGGCTAACTAGTAAAAAGCCTAGAGCCGGAAGCGATCTTCGAACCCAATCGCGCCCCGGCAAAAAATCGCAATATCGTATTCGTTTAGAAGAAAAACAAAAATTGCGCTTTCATTATGGTCTTACGGAACAACAATTACTTAAATACGTTCGTATCGCCGGAAAAGCCAAAGGGTCAACAGGTCAGGTTTTACTACAACTACTTGAAATGCGTTTGGATAACATCCTTTTTCGATTGGGTATGGCTTCGACTATTCCTCAAGCCCGCCAATTAGTTAACCACAGGCATATTTTAGTTAATGGTCGTATAGTAGATATACCAAGTTATCGATGCAAACCCAGAGATATTATTACGGTGAGAGATGAAAAAAAATCTAAGACTCTGATTCAAAATTATCTTGATTCATCCCCCCCTGAGGAATTACCAAAACATTTGACTCTTCACCCATTCCAATATAAAGGATTAGTCAATCAAATAATAGATAGTAAGTGGGTCGGTTTGAAAATAAATGAATTGCTAGTTGTAGAATATTACTCTCGTCAGACTTAATCCTAACTAAAATAACACGGCAAATTTTGCTCCCCCTTTTTTCGCTTAAGTAAAGGGGCTGAGGGAAGTAAGTTAAGGGTTTTGGTCTGGGGATTTTTCTCTCATTCATGTATCTATAGATCAGTAGGGTATTTTCATTCCTTGTCCATTTTATCCAGTATTTTCGTACCACAGAAATTAGGATTAGGAATAAAGAATCCATATCAAAGAAAAGCTACAGGCTAGTTGTTGGAGTATCCATTCTTATTTGATGCATTGTGGCCAGTAACATTGATGAATTAGGTGAAGAATACGGAAAGAGAGGGATTCGAACCCTCGGTAAACAGAAGTCTACATAGCAGTTCCAATGCTACGCCTTCAACCACTCGGCCATCTCTCCTACATAATGATTATGGCTCAAAACCCGAGTGAATAGTGAGCCATTGATATTCATTTTGTATAGGTATGTACATTCCATTTTCACTATAAAAATGGAACTCTAAAAGCATAAAAGTTTTCATCAAAGATAAATCCTCCCTCCGAGGCTGGGGATAAAGATAATTTTTTTTATGAAAAAAAAATTGTAAAATAAAGATATATCTATTCATGTTTGCGAAGATAATGTTTCCGCCCTTTCTAATATTTATACCGGATTAAATCACTCAATTGGAACGAATCCGCGGATCGATCTATTTTTTTAGACTATGTTTAATGGCTACCTTTATACCACGATTCTATTTAGTTTAAACTATTATTCTATTTTCATAAAAATTCTAAAATCCTTTTCCAGTTTTCGATTTTTCAACAAGAATTCCTTACTTCAACCTCTTAACCCATAGATTTATTCCAAATTCATGAACCACCCCCCGGTTTTTCTATTTGATTGTATAGCGTATACCCACTATACACATAACACAAAGCAGACGGGATTCCATTTTAATCATAGAATTATTATTTGATTCTTTTTCCTCTTTTGAATCAAAACTTCTCGAATTATCCTAATCTCTAAGAGAAATTCTTTGATTCTTCAACCTCAATGAAATAGGAACAGTTCCCTTCATTTTTATATTACTACATTTGGATGAAATCGAATCGGATTCAAATATGAAATTTTTTTTTATTGATTCCTGTCAAAAATAAACAATTGGAGTAAAAGGGCGTCTTTTTTAATGAATCCGTTTTTACGTTATTTCGTACTGTACAATTCCTTTGTTTGTGAGATCATTTTCTCACGAAAGGAAATTCAAAAAAATTATAGAATGGATTAATACACCTATGTCTAGATCTGGGATAAATGGAAATTTTATTGATAAAACTTTTTCAATTGTAGCCAATATCTTATTACGAATAATTCCGACAACTTCAGGAGAA